GTATCCCTGTATCGTTTATCCTTACGAAATCCCAGACGGAATAGAACGATCTTAGAAAGGATATAATGAAATTCCTTGATTGTTTCTTACCAGATAAATGATCCCTTTTCTATTCCACTGATAGGGCTAACAGACAATTAATTTTGAATTATACCAAACGAAAATAGATATCGAAATTCTAAAGAAATAAAATTAGAAATAAATAAACAGAGAGTTTCTTATTCGAAACGTCCCGTGATCTTCAACCAATTCTGCGCTTGAATATAATTACCAGGAGTAAGCGCAATAGCTTGTTTCCAATACTCGGCAGCTTGATTGAACCAAGCCTCCGCAATTTCAGAATCTCCCTGTCGAACGGCCTGTTCCCCCCGGTCGGAATAGGTGGTTCAATTCCTTTCCTTAGAACCGTACTTGAGAGTTTCCCGCCTCATACGGCTCGGCAATCAATTCTTTTGGTGTCCCGGGTTTTTGAATCTAGTATATCGAATTGAATGAGATTTCTCATAGATCGATCTTTATTCTTTTTTTTTGGGGTTAACGTTAACCAAAAGAGGTTAATTCCATGAGCATGAGTTTCAAACTTGACTTTTGATTAAATTAATAATCAGCTTTGCTTTCATTTTATCTTTTCTCCCACCGTCAGAAGAATAACATAGAAGCATTTCCACTATAGTTAGAATTTTCTGAAAGGTATCTATCTCGGTTTCATATAAAAATTGATATAGAATCTTTGAAAAAGACCTTTCTTCCTAAGAAAGAAAAGGCTTACTGTCTTTGGGATCTGATGCTACACCGCTGCTCAATACCTTAGGGGATCTACTTTATTACATAAGTGGATTCCTTACTTTTATCTCATATCATGACATAAATAAGCAGTTCTTATTGGATCGGCATCGGCCCAAAACCTCGCGAATTGATCTTTACGGTGCTTCCTCTATCAATTAGATCCTTTATCCATAGAATAAACTATCTAGGCATATCGATTTCTTCATATTTCGACTTCTATGAAGTTTCTTTCTTTGCTACAGCTGATAAAAATCGTTTTTGCACGATGCATATGTAGAAAGCCTATTTTTTTCTAGTATTTATTAGTGTATTTGCTCTTTACCCCCCCTCCTTTTTTCTTTTACTTTTTTCTTTCTATAGTAGAGATAGTCGCACGTAATGACAGATCACAGCCATATTATTAAAAGCTTGTGGTAAGAACGGATTTCGTTCTAGTGCTCGAAAATAATATTCTAAAGCTTTTGTATGTTCTCCGTTACTTGTGTGGATAAGGCCTATGTTATAGAGTATATAGCTTCGATCGTAGGGATCAATTTCTAGTCGCATAGCTTCATAATAATTCTGTAAAGCTTCCGCATAATTGCCTTCAGATTGAGCTGACATCCGTTACGGTCGTCGTTCGATTCAAAGAATTCTCCGTTTCAAAACCGTACATGAGATGAAAATCTCATACGGCTCCTCCTTTATGTGCATTATGAGAATAATCCATGGAATCAAAAAAGATTGAAATATTCTCATTATGAACTAAGTGGGGCTAATGTTTTTACAAGAAATCTCTAGCCAACCTTCCTGCAAAAGCTTTTTTCTTAATATCACGTGTGTTGGTACTAGATAAAAACGTAAACTCCAACAATTTCTTTGTTCTCAACGCCCCTTAATTTACAGGAATTAATCACTTCAACAGTCTTCGATGGTTATACGGGTATCCACAGTACGAACGAGATGGATGTTTGTTATCCCAACCATTCTTCTTAGTCCCGATCCCGCTAAGGAAAGGGGGCAGTTTATAACAAAGTTTTCGTGTTGCCGATTCCTAGACGTAGCGCCTCTTCCCCTATGCCGCCTATTGGTACTGGTGTAGTAAGGTTGACTTGCAATACAGAACCCATAGGTGTAACCTTTCGCTCAATACTAGAATCGACAATTGAAGCATCTGAGGCTGCATTAATCGGGGATACACGACAGAAGGAATGGTTTTATCTATAAACTTCACCTTCAACAAGCGTAGATTTTTTCAATAATATTTTTTTTGTTCTTTTCTATCCCGAATTGTCTTTCTTTCTTCTAAGACCGAAAGCGGTAAATAAAAAACTAATCAAATCGCACCATCTCTGTAATAGGTAAATGCCTCTTTTTCTCCTACAGTTGTTGGAATTATTCGTAATAATATATTGGCTACAATCGAAAAGGTCTTATCAATAAAATTTCCGTTTATCCGCGATCTAGGCATAGGTAAAAATCCATTCTATAATTCGTTTCATTACCTCTTGTGAGAAAATGATTCCACAAACAAAGGAATTGTACAGTACAAAATAACATAAAAGCAGACGCGTTAAAAAAAATAGACCGATCCGTTGATTCGTTCCAACTCATTGATTAAATCAGGTAGAAATATCAGAAAAAAAAAAGGAGCGCCATCTTTGCAAACAAGATATATAGCCTTATTGTTTTGAACAGTTTTTCACACAAACAAAAAAGTTATCCTTTTCCCCAGACTCAAAGGAAGAATTTTTTCTTTGCTGAAAGGGTTTCTATTTTTCTAGTTAGAACGGATTCGATTGTCCGTACCCATCTATCAATCGAATTTGAACAACTCGCTATTCACGCGGGTTCTCGGTCATAATCATTGTGTAGGAGAGATGGCCGAGTGGTTCAAGGCGTAGCATTGGAACTGCTATGTAGACTTTTGTTTACCGGGGGTTCGAATCCCTCTCTTTCCGTACCTTGACCTAATTCATCAATGTTACTGACCGGAATGTATCCAAGCAAAAAAGAATGAATACCGAAGCAGTCAGACCTTTTTTTGAGCTAGATTCTCAATTCCTACGGAAAATAAAGTAAAGAAAGGGAAGGGGTAGGCAGGGGATAAAAATCTACCCTCGGATCTATGATACATGAATGGGATAAAAAAAAACTCCACGGATCAAACTCCTTACCTTGTATCCCTTTCCTTAAGTTAGGTGAAAGGGGGAATTTGTACGAGCCCGTTATTTTAGTTAGGTTTAAGTTTGACGAGAATAATATTCTACGACAAGCAATTCATTTATTTTCAACCCGACCCATTGACTATCTATTATTTGATTGACTAATCCTTTATATTGGAATGCGCGAAGAGTCAAATGCTTTGGCAATTCCTCATGGTGGGATGAATCAAGATAATTTTGAACCAGAGATCTAGATTTTGGGTCATCCCTTACTGTAATAATATCTCGGGGTTTGCAACGATAACTTGGTATATCGACTATACGACCATTAACTAAAATATGTCGATGGTTAACCAATTGGCGGGCTTGAGGAATAGTTGAAGCCATACCCAATCGAAAAAGAATGTTATCCAAACGCATTTCAAGTAATTGTAGTAAAACCAGGCCGGTTGACCCTTTGGCTTTTCTGGCGATACGAACATATTTTAGTAATTGTCGTTCTGTAAGACCATAATGAAAACGCAATTTTTGTTTTTCTTCTAAACGAATTCGATATTGAGATTTTTTTACGGAGCGCGATTGGTTTCTAAAATCGCTTCCGGCTCTAGGCCTTTTACTCGTTAGTCCCGGCAAAGCCCCCAGACGGCGTATTTTTTTGAAACGAGGCCCTCGGTAACGTGACATAAAGACTCCTTATTTTATTGTTATTGAATTTCATAAACCTAAATTAAAACTGAGCTACATGATAAATGAAGCGAAATCCGCTGAAGTATTGTACTACAAAGAATACTAAGATGATTTGTATCAAATTCCAGACCCCTTTTTGTATTGTATACGCATATAGAAATATAAATCAAAAGAGGGTTCCTTTTCTTGATTTATTCTGCCGAAATCGAACTTCCTCCAACTTTTATTCATAATTGGAAGCTCCTACAACATACTGGATCGATGATCCTTGGAAGAAGCCTTTTCAATGTTCTTTTCTTTCAAAAAGACATTATCAATCATGTAAAAAATCAAACAAATAGAGAAAAGCCGGCTATCGGAATCGAACCGATGACCATCGCATTACAAATGCGATGCTCTAACCTCTGAGCTAAGCGGGCTTAAACAAGAGAAATTGTACATGCGTAGGGATCCTAGGATCTTATCTATTAACCTTTTATTCTTAGCTATTCATAAAGAATAAAGAATAAAATAGAGAATCGAATTTCAAATAAATGTTTAATACTATAGATATAGAACATAACGATTAATCTAAGAACATAACGATGAATCTAACAATTACGAGAATCTAGCGATGATATATATTAGCGAATTTGGATTTTTTTATCAATTCTATATTGATATTGATCAACAATAATATCTTACTCTTAATTAGATAATAAAATAAGATTTTTTTTTTTCATCTTTGAATTCAAGACATTTAAAATTATTTTTTTGTTTCTAACCTAAGATTCTTAATATATTCTATTCGATTATTCTATATTTTCTATATTATAGAATATACATAATATTCTATTATTATTCTATATTCTAGATATATTTAGTTATTCTAAATCGAATATTCTATTCGATTCTTACTTATCCATTTTCGAAATTCTACATTTGCTCTATTCTAATTCGAAATAATTAGGCTTTAGACTAAATAATTCGAATTATCTTCGAATTCTAATTTAATTAACTGAGTAGTTATAGCTATTCTATTGATTAGGTCTAGCTATTATATTCTAAATGATTAATAGAAATGATTTATTTTTATTTAAGAAATTGAAATTGGAATTTGAATTATTTTTGGTTATGTTATATAGGTTCTTCCTTAAGGAAAGGGCAAGTATAAAATGAAATTAAAGAGAAAGATACAATCCCGCTAAATGGAATCCGGATTAGAATGAGACATTTCTCCATTTTTTGTTTTCATTCGAAAAGGGGCGTAAGAAAAAACGAAAAAATAAATCGACCGTTCGAGTATTCCGCCGGATTGCATGAGAAAAATGAGAGTAAGGGGGGCATATATATATTTTCTGGTAGTTTATATCCATCTATATTGAATTGCGGATACAGAAAAGA